AATAAATATTAATATAAAAAATATTAAATACGGTTCAATATAAAATTAAATATAAATTTAATGAAAATATATTTATATATATATATACATATATACATACACACACACACATATATATATATATATATAATATATAAATTAATTTATTAATTATTAAAATAAATATTATATTAAATTATTTAATATATTATAATATTTAATAATATATTAATTATTATTTAATTTATATTATTTTTATAATATTTTTTTTTTAATTAGTTAATAATTGTTTATTATATATTTTAATTTTCAATATAAATATTACAGAAAATAAGTAAGAAAATATTAAAAATTTAATAATTAATATTAATTTTTAATATATATATATATATATATATATATATATATATATATATATATATATATATATATATAAAAATATATATTTAAAAAAAAAAAAAAAAAAATCTATATAAAATTATATTATAATAGATAAAATTTTATATTTTTGGAAATTTATTTTTAATTTATTTTACATATAAATTATAGTATTTAATTTTAATTATTTTAAAAATAATTAATAAATATTTTGTAGTAATTAATATTAAAAATTTAAGAAATTAAGATTTAGTAATATAAAAATTAGTAACTAATTTTGTGCCAGCAGTTGCGGTTAAACAAAAGTTAAATTGAATTTATTCAGTAATAATAAATAATAAAATTTTTTAAAAATATTAAATTATAAGGTGAAATTTTAATTTAATTAAAATTTATAAAATAAATTATGATTTAATAAATTTTATTATAAACTAGGATTAGATACCCTATTATTAAAAATTTAATTATAAATACTAAAATAGTAAGTAATAAATATTGAAACTTAAATAAAATGGCGGTATTTTAGTTCATTTAGAGGAATCTGTCTAGTAATTGATAATCCACGAATAAATTTACTTAATTAAAAATTTTGTATATCATTGTTAAAAAAATATTTTTTAATAATAATAATATTTAAAAATTTAAAATAAAAATTAATTCAGATCAAGATGCAGATTATAATTAAGATTAAGATGGATTACAATAAATTTATTTAAACGAAAATAATTTTTTAAAAATAAAATTGAAGGTGGATTTAAATGTAATTTTAATTAGTTTATTAAAATGATTAATAATTAAAATATGTACATATTGCCCGTCACTTTCATTTAAAAATTGAAATAAGTCGTAACAAAGTAGAGGTACTGGAAAGTGTTTCTAGAATGATCAAATTAGAGCTTGATAAAGTATTTCATTTACATTGAAAAGATATTATAATAAATAATTAATTTGATTGGGGGGAAATTAATAAATTATATTTAATAAAAAAAATTTTAATATTGGGGGATGTTAAAGTATTTTTTTAGAAATAATATAATTATTTATAGTAAAATAGTATTGATAAAGAAATTTGAAATAATTTTGAAAATGAATTAATTATAAAGTAAATTTAAATTATTGTATCTTGTGTATCAGAGTTTATTAAAAAATATTTATTAATTAAAAAAATCTCGAATTTAAAAGAGTTAATTAATTAAAAAATTTAATGTTGAATAATTATTTTAAATAATTAATTTGAAATGAAATGTTAATCGTTTTTAAATATATCTAGTTTTTTTAGAAAAAAATTTAATTTTAAATTTAAAATATTTTTTAATTTTTTTTTTAATTAAAAAATTTTAAAATTAAATATATTAAGGGATAAGCTTTAATTTAAAAATTTATATATATATATATATATATATATATATATATATATATATATATATATATATATGTAAATATAAATTAAAATTTTTAAAATTTATATTGTTTATAAAATAAAATTTGTTATAAAAAATTTTATTAAAAATAAAATTTAAAATTATATTTAAATTTTTATAAAATCAAAATTTTTAATTATAGAAAATTAGAAATAATGATAAAATTAGTATATTAAATTAATATAAAATAAATTTAAATTAAAATTAATTTAAAGGAATTCGGCAAATATTCATATTCACTTGTTTATCAAAAACATGTCTTTTTGGGGAATAATTTAAAGTCTAATCTGCCCACTGATATAAAATTAAAGGGCTGCAGTATATTGACTGTACAAAGGTAGCATAATAAATAGTCTTTTAATTGAAGACTTGTATGAAAGATTTAATGAAATATGAACTGTCTCTATATTAAAAATTGAAATTAATTTTTTTATTAAAAAGTTAAAATAATTTAAAAAGACGAGAAGACCCTATAGAGTTTTATAATTATATTTTTTAATATTTTATATATAATAATAAATATAAATAAATAAAATTATTTTATTGGGGTGATAGAAAAATTAAAATAACTTTTTTTAAAAAAAAATTACATAAATAAATGAATAAATGATCCATATTTTATGATTAAAAGAAAAAATTACCTTAGGGATAACAGCGTAATTTTTTTTTTTAGTACAAATAAAAAAAAAAGGTTGCGACCTCGATGTTGGATTAAGATAAAATTTAAATGCAAAAGTTTAAAATTTTGATCTGTTCGATCATTAAAATCTTACATGATCTGAGTTCAAACCGGTGTGAGCCAGGTTGGTTTCTATCTTTTAATAAAAAAAATATTTTAGTACGAAAGGATCAAATATTTTAAATAATTTAATTTTAAGAATATTATTAATAGTATTATAAACTATTTTGGCAGAAAAATGTAATGATTTTAGAATTCATTTATATATAATTTATTATATAGATAGTATTGATAATAATTGATATTATAAATATAATAATTGGGGGTTTAGTTTTATTAATTGGAGTTTTGGTTGGGGTTGCTTTTTTAACTTTATTAGAGCGAAAAGTTTTAGGTTATATTCAAATTCGAAAAGGGCCTAATAAATTAGGTTTTATAGGAATTTTACAGCCTTTTTCTGATGCTATTAAATTATTTTCAAAAGAACAAGTATATTTAAATTATTCAAATTATTTCTCTTATTATTTTTCTCCTATTATTAGATTTATATTATCTTTAATTATTTGAATAATAATTCCTTATTTTTTTAATATAATTACATTTAATTTAGGTTTATTATTTTTTTTATCTTGTACTAGAGTTGGGGTTTATACTTTATTAATTTCCGGATGATCTTCAAATAGAAATTATTCATTATTAGGGGGTTTACGGGCAGTTGCTCAAACAATTTCTTATGAAGTTAGATTATCTTTAATTTTAATGTCTAGAATTATTATAATTATAGATATAAATTTAATTAAATTTAGAGAATATCAATTTTTAATTTGATTTATGTTTATAATAATTCCTTTAAGAATATGTTTTTTTTCTTCAATATTAGCTGAAACTAATCGAACTCCTTTTGATTTTGCTGAAGGGGAAAGAGAATTAGTTTCAGGATTTAATATTGAATATAGAAGAGGGGGATTTGCTTTAATTTTTTTAGCTGAATATTCAAGAATTTTATTTATAAGAATATTATTTATTATTATAAATATGGGGGGTTATGAATTAAATTTATTATTTTATTTAAAGTTGGTATTTATTTCTTTTTTTTTTATTTGAGTACGGGGAACTTTACCTCGTTATCGTTATGATAAATTAATATATTTATGTTGAAAAAGATATTTACCTATTTCTTTAAATTATTTATTATTTTTTTTAGGTCTAAAAATATTAATTAATTAATAAAATAAATTTAGTATAAATTAATAGAATATTTATTCTTTCTTAAGTTTTCAAAACAAATGCTTTAACAAGCTCATTAATTAATAAAAAATTAATTTATCTCAAAATTTATTTAAAATTGGATTAATAATAAAGTAAGAGAAATAAATTAAAGTTAAAATTTGTCTTGTTAAAATATAAGGTATTTCTACTGGTCGTGCTCCAATTCAAGTTAATATAATAATAGTGATAATTAGAAATCAGAATAAAATTTGGTTTAAAGGATAAAATTGAATACCTTGAATTTTTTTATTAAAAGTAAATGGTAAAATAATTAAAATTAAAATAGATAAAATTAGAGCAATTACACCTCCTAATTTATTAGGAATTGAACGTAAAATTGCATAAGCAAATAGAAAATATCATTCTGGTTGAATATGAATTGGGGTAACTAAGGGATTAGCTGGAATAAAATTATCAGGATCTCCTAATAAATATGGATTTGTTAAAGTAAGTAATGATAATAAAAAAATCAAAATAATAAATCCAATTAAATCTTTAAATGTAAAAAATGGATGAAATGGAATTTTATCTAAATTTCTATTTATTCCTAATGGATTATTAGATCCAGTTTGATGTAAAAATAATAAATGAATTATAGTTAATATTAAAATAATAAATGGGAATAAAAAATGGAATGTATAAAATCGAGTTAAAGTTGCATTGTCAACAGCAAATCCTCCTCAAATTCAATTTACTAATATATTTCCTAAATATGGGATTGCAGATAATAAATTAGTAATTACTGTGGCCCCTCAAAAAGATATTTGACCTCAAGGTAAAACATAACCTATAAAAGCTGTAGCTATTAATAAGAATAAAATAATTACTCCTACTAATCAAGTTAATTTAAAATTAAAAGATTCATAGTAAATTCCTCGACCAATATGTAAATAAATACAAATAAAAAAAAAAGATGCACCATTAGCATGTAATGTACGAATTAATCATCCGTAATTAACATTACGGCAAATGTAATTTACTCTATAAAAAGATATATCAATATTTGCAGAATAATACATAGTTAAAAATAATCCTGTGATAATTTGAATTATTAAACATAAAGCTAATAAAGATCCAAAATTTCATCATGAAGAGATATTTGAGGGAGAAGGTAAATCAATTAAAGATCCATTAATAATTTTAAGAATTGGATGAGTTTTTCGAATTGGTTTAAATAAATTTATCATTAGTAGTTAATATTATATAATAGAACGTAAAGGACCAAAAAAAATATTTGTAATTTTTACTACTGCAATAAGAGTGATAAATAAGTAAATAATTAATATTAATATTAAAAGATACGTTTGTTCATTATATAATTTAGATAAATTAAAATTATATTCATTATTTGAAAATAAAAATAAATTAAAAAAATTTAATATTTCATCATTAAAATATAAATTTATTCAAAATAAATTATTTTTTAAGTAAAATGAAAATAAAATTAAAAATAAAATTCTTAAAAATATTAATATTTTATTATAAATTGAGATTTTAAATAATTCATTAGAAGCAATTCTTGAAACATAAATAAATAAAACTAATAATCCTCCAATAAAAATTAAAAATAAAATATAGGAAAATCAATAAGTATTAATTAATATTCCTGATAAGATACAAATTAATAAAGTTTGTATTAAAATAAATAATCCTATAGATAAAGGATTATTTGTAAAAAATATAAATAAAGAAATAAATATAATTAAATTAGATAAAAAAATTTTTGTGATTTCAAAGAATAGTTTTTTTAAAAATAATAATTTTGGAGATTATAGATAAAGATATTCTTTTTCTTTGAAGTTTTTAAAGAAAAATCTTATTTTTGGTTTACAAGACCAAAGTTTTTTATTAAACTATAAAAACAAATGATAAATATAAGTTTAATTATTATTATATTTTTTATCGGGAATATAATTTTTGTTTCTAAACAAAAACATTTATTGATTGTATTAATAAGATTAGAATTTATTGTTTTAAGAATTTTTTTTTTTTTCATATTATATTTAATAATAGTTGATTATAATATATATATATTAATAGTTTTTTTAGTTTTTTCAGTTTGTGAGGGGGCTTTAGGATTATCAATTTTAGTTTCAATAATTCGAACTCATGGAAATGATTATTTTCAAAGTTATAATTTAATTTAATGATAAAATATTTAATAATAATAATTTTTATAATGCCAATATGTTTAAAATATAATATATTTTGAATGGTTCAATTTATATTTATATTTATAATATTTATATTTATAAATATAAGAGTTTCTATTATAAATTTTTTTAATTTAAGTTATATATTTGGATGTGATATAATTTCATATGGGTTAATTTTATTAAGAATTTGAATTACTTTTTTAATAATTATAGCTAGAGAAAGATTAAATAAAAATAATTTTTTTAAGAATTTATTTTTATTTAATATTATTTTTTTAATAGTAATATTATATTTAACTTTTAGAACTATAAATTTATTTTTATTTTATTTATTTTTTGAGAGAAGATTAATTCCTACTTTAATATTAATTATTGGATGAGGTTATCAGCCTGAACGAATTCAAGCTGGGATATATCTTTTATTTTATACATTATTTGCTTCTTTACCTTTATTAATGGGTATTTTTTATATTTATAAAGAAATAAATTTTATAATTATTTATATAATAAAATTTTATGATTATAATTTAATTATATTATATTTAAGATTAATTTTTGCTTTTTTAGTAAAAATACCTATATATTTTGTTCATTTATGATTACCAAAAGCTCATGTTGAAGCTCCTATTTCTGGTTCTATAATTTTAGCTGCTATTATATTAAAATTAGGGGGTTATGGTTTATTTCGAATATTAATTATTTTACAAAAAATAAATTTAAAATTAAGATATATTTGAGTAATTATTAGATTAATTGGAGGATTTTATATTAGTTTAAAATGTTTTTGTCAAATTGATATAAAATCTTTAATTGCTTATTCTTCTGTTGCTCATATAAGACTAGTAATTGGGGGGTTAATAACAATAAATTATTGGGGATTTTTAGGTTCATATATTTTAATAATTGGCCATGGTTTATGTTCTTCAGGGATATTTTGTTTATCAAATATTAATTATGAACGATTAAATAGACGAAGAATATTTATTAATAAAGGAATAATAAATTTTATACCTTCAATAAGTTTATGATGATTTTTATTAATATCATCTAATATGGCGGCTCCTCCTTCATTAAATTTAATGGGGGAAATTAGTTTAATTAATAGATTAGTTAGATGATCTTGGTGAAGTATAATTATACTTATAATGATTTCTTTTTTTAGAGCTGGGTATAGATTATATTTATATTCTTTTACTCAACATGGAAAATATAATATAAGAATTTATAGATTTTATAGAGGAACTTCTCGAGAATACTTAATATTATTATTGCATTGAATACCTTTAAATATTTTAGTTTTAAAAATTGATTATAGAATAATTTGATTTTACTTAAATAATTTAATAAAAATATTGATTTGTGGAATCAAAAATATGATATTTAACATCATTTTAAGTTATTAAAAAATATTCCATTTGTTTTATTAGTTTTTTTTTTTTATTTTTTTTTATATTAATAAATTTTTTTATAATAATTTATTTTATTATAAATAATTTAGTTTTTTTTTTTGAGTGGGAAATTATTTCTTTTAATTCTATAAGAATTGTAATATCAATTTTATTAGATTGAATATCATTATTATTTATAATATTTGTATCTTTAATTTCTTCTTCAGTAATTTATTATAGAAAAAGATATATAAGATCAGAATTGAATTTAAATCGATTTATTTATTTAGTTTTAATATTTGTTTTTTCTATAATTTTATTAATTATTAGTCCAAATATAATTAGAATTTTATTAGGTTGAGATGGTTTAGGTTTAGTTTCTTATTGTTTAGTAATTTATTATCAAAATATGAAATCTTATAATGCTGGTATATTAACTGCTTTATCTAATCGGATTGGAGATGTTATAATTTTATTACTTATTTCGTGAATAATAAATTATGGAAGTTGAAATTATATTTTTTATTTAAGTTTAATAAGACATGATTTTTCAATAAAATTTATTGGTTTATTTATTATTATTTCAGCTATAACAAAAAGAGCTCAAATTCCTTTTAGTTCTTGATTGCCTGCTGCGATAGCAGCGCCAACTCCTGTTTCTGCTTTAGTTCATTCTTCAACATTAGTTACAGCTGGGGTTTATTTATTAATTCGTTTTAATAATTTATTAGTTGAATTAGTTTTTTTAAAAATTTTATTATTATTATCATCTTTAACAATATTAATAGCAGGAATTTGTGCTAATTATGAATTTGATTTAAAAAAAATTATTGCTTTATCTACATTAAGACAATTAGGATTAATAATAAGAATTTTAAGAATAGGGTTTAGTGATTTAGCTTTTTATCATTTATTAACTCATGCTATATTTAAGGCTTTATTATTTATATGTGCTGGGGTAATTATTCATATAATAAATGATAATCAGGATATTCGGATAATAGGGGGAATTAGAGTTTATATTCCTATAACTTCTTTATGTTTAAATATTTCAAATTTAGCTTTATGTGGAATTCCATTTTTAGCAGGTTTTTATTCTAAAGATATTATTTTAGAGATAGTAAGAATAAGAAATTTAAATATATTAATTTTTTTTTTATACTATTTTTCAACTGGTTTAACAATATTTTATACTATTCGTTTATTAATATATTTAATAATTAATGATTTTAATTTATTATCAATTTATAATTTATATGATGAAGATTATGTTATAATAAATAGAATAATTATTTTATTATTTATAAGATTAATTTCAGGAAGATTATTAAGATGAATAATTTTTTGTTATCCTTATATGATTTATTTACCTTTTTATTTAAAGATAATAGTTATTTATGTTACTTTATTGGGTTTAATATTAGGGTATATTATTAGAAACATAAAAATTTATTCAATAAATAAATTTTTATATTTTTATGAGTTAAGATATTTTTATGTAATAATATGATTTTTACCAAATTTATCTACATATGGAATAAATTATTTTTATTTAAAAATAGGTCAAATATTATATAAAAATATTGATTTAGGTTGAAGAGAATTGTATAGTGGTCAAGGGTTATTTAATATTATAAAAAATAATTCTATTATTTTTTACTTTTATCAAATAAATAATTTTAAAATTTATTTATTTAGATTTATTTTATGAATATTATTAATATTTATTTTTTTAATAATTTAATTTAAATAGCTTAATAATAAGAGTATAATATTGAAGATATTAAGGTGATTGAGAAATCTTTAAATAAAAAATATATTTATAAAAATAAATTATTTTATTTTTACAATGAAAATGTAATGTTTTAAATTAAACTATATAAATATTTAAGAAATATTAATGATATTAATCACTATAAATTAAGTTAGCAGCTTAATTATAATATATTTCTAATTGGAATTTTTATTCATTTTTATCATTAACAGTGATATACCTCTTTTTGGTTTCAATTAATAAATAAGGAGTTATTAACTCTATCTTTTAAGTCGAAATTAAATGCAAATTATTGCTTCTTATTTAAGATAAATTGAAATTATTCAATATTTTTTAAGTGCAAATTAAATGTTTAAATAAACTATAATCCTAATTTGATCAATTTAATATATTTTGATTTCATTCATGATAAATTCCTAATAGTAATATTAAAATAAAGAAAAATCTGATTTTAAATCATGTAAAAAAGTTAACTAAAAAAAATGTTGGGATAATTGGGAAAATTAATGCAATTTCTACATCAAAAATTAAAAAAATTATTGTAATTAAAAAAAAATGTAAAGAAAATGGAATTCGAGCTAAAGATTTAGGGTCAAATCCACATTCAAATGGTGAACATTTTTCTCGATCAAGAAATGATTTTTTTGAAATTAATATTGAGATTAGTATAAAAATATTAGCGATTATTATTATTATAGAAGATATTAAAAATATTATTATAATTATTTATATTAAAATTATTAAACTTTTTGATTGGAAGTCAAATATACTAAATATATTATATAAATAATTAATTTCCTCATCAATAAATTGAAATATAAAGAAATAATCAAACTACATCAACAAAATGTCAATATCATGCTGCTGCTTCAAATCCGAAGTGATGAGTTCTTGAAAAATGAAAATTAATATGTCGAATAAAACATGTTAAAAGAAAAATTGTTCCAATAATTACATGAAAACCATGGAATCCAGTTGCTATAAAAAATGTAGATCCATAAATTCTATCAGCAATAGAAAATGAAGCTTCTAAGTATTCGTATGCTTGAAGAATAGAAAAATAAAATCCTAAAATAATAGTTAAAAATAATCTTTGAGAAACTTGAGTATAATTATTTTCTATTAAAGCATGATGAGTTCAAGTTACTGTAATTCCTGAAGTAATAAGAATAATGGTATTTAATAATGGAATTTGAAATGGGTTAAATGGAGTAATATTAGTTGGTGGTCAAATTGATCCAATTTCAATATTAGGTGATAAGCTTCTATGAAAAAATGCTCAGAAAAAAGAAATAAAAAAAAAGATTTCAGAGATAATAAATAAAATTATTCCTCATCGTAAACCCTTGGAAACTATAATAGTATGTTTTCCTTGAAATGTTCCTTCTCGGCAAATATCTCGCCATCATTGGAATATAGTTAATAGAACAATAAAGTATCCAATTAATAATAAATTTATATTAAAATTATGAAATCATTTTACTAAACCAGTAACTAATGTTATTACACCAATAGCTCCTGTTAAAGGTCAAGGTCTAAAGTCAACTAAATGATAGGGATGATTATGGTTAGACATTAATTTACTTCTCTAGAATAAAGAGTTCTTAGAATAGAAATTACATATGATTGAATAATAGCTACAGCAGATTCAAGAATTAATAGTAAAATTTGAATAGAAATTAAAATAATTAATAAATAATTAGGTATATTAATACCTGTATTACTTAATAAAGTTAGAAGTAAATGACCTGCAATTATATTAGCTGTTAATCGAACTGCTAAAGTTCCAGGTCGAATAATATTACTAATAGTTTCAATTAGTACTATAAAAGGTATTAAAATAGTTGGTGTTCCTTGAGGAATTATATGAATAAATATATGTTGAGTATTATTTAGTCATCCATAAATTATAAATCTTAATCATAATGTTAAAGATAGGGAAAGAGATATATTAAGATGACTAGTTCTAGTAAAAATATATGGGAATAATCCTAAAAAATTATTAAATAAAATAAAAAAAAATAAGGAAATAAAAATTAAAGTTGATCCATTAATTCCATTAGGTCCTAATAAAGTTTTAAATTCATTGTGAAGTTTATTAGAAATAAAGTTTCATAATAAATAATGACGATTAGGAAAAAATCAAAAAGATAAAGGAATAAATAATATTCCAATAAAAGTTCTAATTCAATTAAATGGGAGATTAAATAAATTTGTTGAAGGATCAAAAATTGAAAAAAGATTATTTATCATTTTCAGAATTTTTTTTTTAGATTAAATTTATTAATTTTTTTAAAATTAAAATTATTTTTATAATTAAAAATAAAATAATTTATAATTATAAAAATAATAAAAATAGAAATAAAAAATAATAATGAAATTATTCAATTAATAGGTATTATTTGAGGAATAAAAGAATATTACAAAAGTAATAATTTAAATTTGACATATTTATGTTATTTATTAACTAATTCTTTATCATTAGAAGTAATTGCTAATTTACTATTAAATGGTTTAAGAGACCAGTACTTGCTTTCAGTCATCTAATGAATAATTATTAATTCAATTAATAAAATTTTTTATAGGAATTCTTTCAATAACAATAGGTATAAAACTATGATTTGCTCCACAAATTTCAGAACATTGACCATAATAAATTCCAGGACGATTAATAAAAAATCTAGTTTGATTTAATCGTCCTGGATTAGCATCAATTTTTACCCCTAATGAAGGAATTGTTCAAGAATGAATTACATCTGTAGCTGTTACTAAAATACGAATTTGATTATTTATAGGAAGAATAATTCGATTATCAACATCAAGAAGTCGAAAATTATTTAAATTCTCATTGGATTGAATTATATATGAATCAAATTCAATATTATTAAAATCAGAATATTCATATCTTCAATATCATTGATGTCCAATTGATTTTAGTGTAATTAAAGGATTATTAAGTTCATCTAAAAGATATAATAATCGTAATGAAGGAAGTGCAATAAAAATTAAAGTAATAGCTGGTAAAATAGTTCAAATTAATTCAATTATTTGACCTTCTAATAAAAATCGATTAATATAATTATTAAAAAATAAATTTATTATTAAGTATGCTACTAAAATTGTAATTATAATTAAAATAATTAATGTATGGTCATGAAAGAAAATAATTTGTTCTATTAATGGAGAAGCTCTATTTTGATAATTTAAATTTGATCAAGTTGCCATTTCTAAAAAAAGGATAATTCCTTTATAAATGGGGTTTAAATCCATTACATATAATCTGCCATATTAGAAATTTCTTAAAATAGGAAGTTCATTATATGAATGTTCAGAAGGAGGTAAATTTTGGTATCATTCAATGGAAGATGGTATATTAAGAGAAAATAAAATTATTCGTTTATTAATTATTGATTCTCAAATAATAATAATAATTAAAATTATGGAGAATAATGAAATATAAGATCCAAATGAAGAAATAATATTTCATGATATGAAATTATCTGGATAATCAGAATAACGACGAGGTATACCAGCTAACCCTAAAAAATGTTGGGGAAAAAATGTTAAATTAACTCCAATAAATATAGAAATAAATTGAATTTTTAATAAATAAGGATTTATTAATAATCCTGTAAATAAAGAATATCAATGAACAAATCCCCCTAGAATAGCAAATACAGCTCCTATAGATAAAACATAGTGAAAGTGGGCAACTACATAATAAGTATCATGGAGAGTAATATCAATTGAAGAATTAGCTAAAACTACACCTGTTAATCCCCCAACTGTGAAAAGAAAAATAAATCCTAAACTTCATAATATAGAGGGACTATAATTAATTTGTGTTCCATGTAAAGTTGCTAATCAACTAAAAATTTTAATTCCTGTAGGAACTGCAATAATTATAGTTGCTGAAGTAAAATAAGCTCGTGTATCAATATCTATTCCTACTGTAAATATATGATGTGCTCATACAATAAATCCTAATAATCCAATTGCTATTATAGCATAAATTATTCCTAAACAACCAAAAGTTTCCTTTTTACCACTTTCTTGAGAAATAATATGAGAAATTATTCCAAATCCTGGTAAAATTAAAATATATACTTCAGGATGACCAAAAAATCAAAATAAATGTTGATATAAAATAGGATCACCTCCTCCTGCGGGGTCAAAAAAAGATGTATTTAAATTTCGATCAGTTAATAATATAGTAATAGCTCCAGCTAAAACTGGTAAAGATAAAAGTAATAATAATGCTGTAATACCAACAGCTCAAACAAATAATGGTAATTGATCAAAAGATATATTATTAATTCGTATATTAATAATAGTGGTAATAAAATTAATTGCTCCTAAAATTGATGAAATTCCAGCTAAATGTAAAGAAAAAATGGCTAAATCAACAGATGATCCTCCATGAGCAATATTAGATGAAAGTGGGGGGTAAACTGTTCATCCTGTTCCTGCTCCATTTTCTACAATTCTTCTTGAAATTAATAAAATTAATGACGGGGGTAAAAGTCAAAATCTTATGTTATTTATTCGAGGAAAAGCTATATCAGGAGCTCCTAATATTAATGGTACTAATCAATTTCCAAATCCTCCAATTATAATTGGTATAACTATAAAAAAAATTATAATAAAAGCATGAGCTGTAACAATAGTATTATAAATTTGATCATCTCCAATTAATGATCCTGGATTTCCTAATTCTATTCGAATTAAAATACTAAGAGATGTTCCAACTATTCCTGCTCAAATTCCAAAAATAAAATATAAAGTTCCAATATCTTTATGATTTGTAGAAAAAAGTCATTTTCGCTAATAAAATGGCTGAGTTATAAGCGATAAATTGTAAATTTATTAACGAGAAATTTCTCTTTTATTAAGTTTTATATTCAAATATGATTTAAAATTGCAAATTTTAAGGTATAATAAAAATTATTAAAACTTAAATAAAATAATTTAAGGTTTAAAGAATTTCTTTATAAATAATTTTGAAGATTATTAGTTTATTTAACTTAAAACCTTAAATTAAATAAAAAATAAAGTTCTAATAATTATTCCTAATAAAGAAAATGTATTAAAAAAATAAATTAAAAAAAATAAATTATTTTTAATAAAAATTTTAATTCATTTTAATTTAAAAGAAAAAAATATAAATGAAAAATAAATAATTCGAATATAAATAAATAATATAATTAATCTACTTATAATAAATAAAAAATTAACAATAATAAAATTATTATTAATTATAAAATTAATGATAATTCATTTAGGAAAAAATCCTAAGAATGGGGGTAATCCCCCTAATGATAAAAAATTAATTATAATTGAAAATTTAATTAAAAAATTAAAATTGAAATTAAATAGTTGATTTATATAAAAAATATTAGTAATATAAAATAAAAAACATGAAATAAATAAAAATATTGAATAAAATAAAAAATATATTAATCATAAATTTTCTCTAATTAATAAAGCTGAAATTAATCAACCAATATTATTAATTGAAGAGAAAGCTATTAATTTACGTAAAGAAGTTTGGTTAAATCTTCCAATAGAACCAACTATAACATTAAGAATTATAATGAAAATTAAAAAATTAAAATTTATATTATATGATAATAAAATTATTGGGGAAATTTTTTGTCATGTTATTAAAATAAATCTATTAAATCATGATAATCCTTCTATAATATTGGGGAATCAAAAATGGAATGGGGTAGAACCTATTTTTATTAATATTGTAGAATTTATAATAATTGATAATAAATCATTAAAAAATATTTTTATAAAAAATAAATTTAATAAAATAGAAAATAAAAAATTAATTGATGCAATAGATTGAGTTAAAAAGTATTTTAATGAAGCTTCTGAATTTAATAAATTATTGGGGGAAGAAATTAAGGGGATAAATCTAAGTAAATTAATTTCTAAGCCAATTCAACATCCTAATCATGAATTTGAAGAAATAGAAATTATAGTTCTAAAAAATAAAATAAATAAAAAAAATATTTTATTTGAATTATTTAATAATAAAATAAAAAATAAGAATAAATTATTCTAATTATGAATTAAAATTCATTAAATTATATTTTAGTGTAAAATGCACAATAATTTTTGAAATTATTAGATATAGTTTAATTCTATAAAATATAATAAAGGTAAAAAATTACATTATTTATTCTATCAGAATAATCCTTTATTCAGGCACTTTATTTTTAAAAAAAAGGGATTTCCTTTATATTTGGGGTATGAACCCAAAAGCTTATTTTAGCTTATTTTTAA